TTAAAAATAAGCTAAAGTAAGCTTTTGGGTTCATACCCCAAATATAAAGGAAATCCCTTTTTTTTAAAAATAAAGTGCCTGATAAAAGGATTATTCTGATAGGATAAATTATGTAAAATATTACCTTTATTATTTAATTTTTTTTATATTTTATAGAATTAAACTATATCTTATAATTTCAAAAATTATCGTGCATCTTACACTAAAATATAATTTTTTAATATGAGTAAATCTCATTAAGTTACTATATCTCTATTTTAAATTTTATTCACAATTAACTCCAATAAAATATTTTTTTTGTTTATTGTATTTTTTAGAACTTTAATTTCTATTTCATCAAATTCATGATTAGGATGTTGAATTGGTTTAGAAATTAATTTATTAAGATTTATCCCCCTAATATCTAACCCCAATAATCTTTTAAATTCAGAAGCATCACTAAAATATTTCTTAACTCAATCTATTGCATCTATTAACTTTCTATTTTCTATTTTACTAAATCTTTTACTTTTAAAAAATTTTTTTTTTAATAATCTAATATCAATTCTTATTAACTCATCACTACTAATAAAAATAGGTTCTATTCCATTTCATTTTTGATTCCCTAATATTATAGAAGGTCTTTCATGATTTAATTGTTTCATTTTAATAACATGACAAAAAATTTCCCCTATAATTTTATTATCTTATTATATAAATTTAAAATTTTTATTTTTAGTAATAATTTTTAATGTTTTAATTGGAACTATCAGAAGATTTAATCAAACATCATTACGAAAATTAATAGCTTTTTCTTCAATTAATAATTTAGGTTGGATATTATCAGCATTAACAATTAGAGAAAATTTATGAATATTATATTTTTTATTATATTCATTATTTATTTCTATTATATGTTTTTTATTTTATATTATTAATATTTTTTATATTAATCAATTATTTAATTTAAATTTAAATTTTTCAATTAAATTTTCAATTTTAATTAATTTTTTATCTTTAGGTGGATTACCACCATTTTTAGGATTTTTTCCCAAATGAATAATTATTAATTATTTATTATATAATAATTTATTTATTATTTCTTTTATTTTTACAATTTCAAGATTAATTATATTATTTATTTATATTCGAATTATTTATTCATCTTTCATATTTTATTATATTAAATTAAAATGATATAAAATTTTTATTAAAAATAATTTTATAATTTTTATTAATATTTCTAGATTTATTTCCTTATTAGGTATAATTATTAGAACCTTATTTTTTTTTTAAGGTTTTAAGTTAAATTAAACTAATAATCTTCAAAATTATTTATAAAGAAATTTCTTTAAGCCTTAGTATATTTATTATACACCTTAAAATTTGCAATTTCAAATCATAATTGAATATAAGACCATCAAAATAATAAAAGAGAAAATTCTCGTAAATAAATTTACAATTTATCGCTTTAAACCTCAGCCATTTTATTAGCGAAAATGATTATTCTCAACAAATCATAAAGATATTGGTACTTTATATTTTATTTTTGGAATTTGAGCAGGTATAGTAGGAACCTCTTTAAGTTTATTAATTCGAACTGAATTAGGAAATCCTGGATCATTAATCGGAGATGATCAAATTTATAATACAATTGTAACAGCTCATGCTTTTATTATAATTTTTTTTATGGTAATACCAATTATAATAGGAGGATTTGGTAATTGACTTGTACCTTTAATATTAGGAGCCCCAGACATAGCTTTCCCACGAATAAATAATATAAGATTTTGATTATTACCCCCATCATTAGTATTATTAATTTCTAGTAGAATTGTAGAAAATGGAGCAGGAACAGGATGAACAGTGTACCCCCCACTTTCATCAAATATTGCCCATGGAGGATCATCAGTTGACTTAGCAATTTTTTCCCTTCATTTAGCTGGAATTTCATCTATTTTAGGAGCTATTAATTTTATTACAACAATTATTAATATACGAGTTAATGGTATATCATTTGATCAAATACCTTTATTTGTATGAGCAGTAGGAATTACAGCTTTATTATTAGTATTATCTTTACCAGTATTAGCAGGAGCTATTACAATACTTTTAACAGACCGAAATATTAATACTTCATTTTTTGATCCAGCTGGTGGAGGAGATCCAATTTTATATCAACACTTATTTTGATTTTTTGGACATCCAGAAGTTTATATTTTAATTTTACCAGGATTTGGTATAATTTCTCATATTATTTCTCAAGAAAGAGGAAAAAAAGAAACCTTTGGATGCTTAGGTATAATTTATGCAATAATAGCAATTGGATTATTAGGATTTATTGTTTGAGCCCATCATATATTTACTGTCGGAATAGATATTGATACTCGAGCTTATTTCACATCTGCAACTATAATTATTGCTGTACCTACAGGAATTAAAATTTTTAGTTGATTAGCTACATTACATGGAACACAAATTAATTATAGACCTTCTATATTATGAGGATTAGGATTTATTTTTCTTTTTACAGTAGGTGGATTAACAGGAGTTGTTTTAGCTAATTCATCAATTGATATTACGCTTCATGATACTTATTATGTAGTAGCTCATTTCCATTATGTTTTATCTATAGGAGCTGTATTTGCTATTATAGGAGGATTTATTCACTGATATCCACTATTTACAGGTTTAATAATAAATAATTATTTATTAAAAATTCAGTTCATTTCAATATTTATTGGAGTAAATTTAACTTTCTTCCCACAACATTTCTTAGGTTTAGCAGGAATACCTCGTCGTTATTCTGATTACCCAGATAGTTTTGTATCTTGAAATATTATTTCATCTTTCGGATCGTATATCTCACTTATTTCTATAATAATAATAATAATAATTGTATGAGAATCAATGATTAATCAACGTATTATTTTATTCCCTTTAAATATACCATCTTCAATTGAATGATTTCAAAATCTCCCACCATCAGAACACTCTTATAATGAATTACCAATTTTAAGTAACTTCTAATATGGCAGATTATATGTAATGGATTTAAACCCCATTTATAAAGGTTTTATCCTTTTTTTAGAAATGGCAACATGATCTAACTTAAACTATCAAAATAGAGCATCACCACTAATAGAACAAATTATTTTTTTTCATGATCACACTTTAATTATTTTAATTATAATTACAATTTTAGTTGGATATTTAATATTTAATTTATTTTTTAATAGTTATATTAATCGATTTTTATTAGAAGGTCAAATAATTGAATTAATTTGAACCATTTTACCTGCTATTACTTTAATTTTTATTGCTTTACCTTCACTTCGACTACTTTATTTATTAGATGAACTTAATAATCCCTTAATCACATTAAAGTCAATTGGACATCAATGATATTGAAGTTATGAATACTCAGATTTTAATAACGTAGAATTTGATTCATATATAATTAATTCTAGTGATAATATTAATAATTTTCGCCTTTTAGATGTTGATAATCGAATTGTTTTACCTATAAATAATCAAATTCGTATTTTAGTCACAGCTACAGATGTTATTCACTCATGAACAATTCCATCTTTAGGAATTAAGGTAGATGCTAACCCCGGTCGATTAAATCAAACAAGATTTTTTATAAATCGACCAGGAATTTTCTTCGGTCAATGCTCAGAAATTTGTGGAGCTAATCATAGTTTTATACCAATTGTAATTGAAAGAATTTCAATTAAAAACTTTATTAACTGAATTAATAATTATTCATTAGATGACTGAAAGCAAGTACTGGTCTCTTAAACCACATTATGGTAATTTAGCACTTACCTCTAATGAAAAGAATTAGTTAATATATAACATAAATATGTCAAATTTAAATTATTACTAAGTAATATTCTTTTATTCCTCAAATAATACCAATTAACTGAATTTTTTCATTTATTTTTTTTATTTGTATTTTTTTAATTTTTATTATTATAAATTTTTATATTTATAATTTTAAAATAACAAAAATTAATAATAAAAATATAATCAAAACATCCCCTAATAAAAATTGAAAATGATAAATAATTTATTTTCAATTTTTGACCCATCTACTAATATTTTAAATTTACCCTTAAATTGAATTAGAACTTTTATTGGATTAATATTTATTCCTTATTCTTTTTGATTTATCCCTAATCGACATTTTATCTTATGAAATTTTATTTCAAATAAACTCCATAATGAATTTAAAACTCTTCTAGGAAATAATGGATTTAAAGGATCAACATTTATCTTTATTTCACTTTTTTTTTTTATTTTATTCAATAATTTTTTAGGATTATTTCCATATATTTTCACTAGAACTAGTCATTTAACTATTTCATTATCAATCTCATTATCATTATGATTAAGATTCATAATTTATGGTTGAATTAATAATACTCAACACATATTTATCCATATAATTCCTCAAGGTACACCTACTATTCTTATACCATTTATAGTATTAATTGAAACAATTAGTAATATTATTCGACCAGGAACCTTAGCAGTTCGTTTAACAGCTAATATAATTGCAGGACATTTATTATTAACATTATTAAGTAATACAGGAACTAATATATCAAATTATTTTTTAATTATTTTAATTTTTATTCAAATTTTACTATTAATTTTAGAATCTGCAGTAGCAGTAATTCAAGCTTATGTAATTACTATTCTTAGTACACTTTATTCTAGTGAAGTTAATTAATGACAATAAATCATAATCACCCATATCATTTAGTAGATTATAGTCCATGACCTTTAACAGGAGCAATTGGAACTATAACTTTAGTAACAGGATTAATTAAATGATTTCATAATTTTAATATTAATTTACTTATCTTAGGTTATTTAATTGTATTATTAACCATATATCAATGATGACGAGATGTTTGCCGAGAAGGAACATATCAAGGTAAACATACTATTCTAGTATCTAATGGACTCCGATGAGGAATAATTTTATTTATTGTATCAGAAATTTTTTTTTTTATTTCATTTTTTTGAGCTTTTTTCCACAGAAGATTATCACCTAATATTGAAATTGGAGCTATATGACCCCCTATAAGAATTATCCCATTTAATCCATTTCAAATTCCATTATTAAATACAATTATTTTAATTACATCAGGAATTACAGTAACTTGAGCTCACCATTCTATTATAGAAAATAATTTTACTCAAACTTCTCAAAGTTTATTTATTACAGTTATTTTAGGAATTTACTTTACAATTTTACAAGCTTATGAATATGTAGAAGCTCCATTTACTATTGCCGACAGAATTTATGGATCAACTTTTTTTATAGCAACAGGATTTCATGGTCTTCATGTAATTATTGGAACAATTTTTTTAATTACATGTTTTATTCGTCATTTAAATAATCATTTTTCAAAAAATCATCATTTTGGATTTGAAGCAGCAGCATGATATTGACACTTTGTAGACGTAGTTTGACTTTTCCTTTATATTTCAATTTATTGATGAGGAAATTAATTATTTATATAATATATTTAGTATATTTGACTTCCAATCAAAAAGATTAATAATTAAATTAATATAAATAATCATTATATTAATAATTTTATCTATAATAATAATAATTATTTCAAACCTATTAATAATAATTTCATTTATTATTTCAAAAAAATCACTTTTAGATCGAGAAAAATGTTCTCCATTTGAATGTGGATTTGATCCAAAATGTCTAGCTCGAATTCCTTTTTCACTTCATTTTTTTTTAATTTCAATAATTTTTTTAATTTTTGATGTTGAAATTGCACTTATTTTTCCCCTTATTCCCACATTTAAAATAGTTAATTTTTTTATTTGATATAAAACTAGATTTTTTTTTATTATCATATTATTAATTGGATTATATCATGAATGAAATCAAAACATATTAAATTGAATTAAATAAATAAATTAAATAAAATTTATTAGGATTATAGTTTATAAAAATATTTGATTTGCATTCAAAAGATATTGAAATTCAATTTATCTTAAAATAAGAAGCAATATTGCATTTAGTTTCGACCTAAAAGATAGAGTATATATTTACTCCTTATTTATTAATTGAAACCAAATTAGAGGTATATCACTGTTAATGATAAAATTGAATAAAAATTCCAATTAAGAAATATATTTCAATTAAGCTGCTAACTTAATTTATAGTGATTAAAATCATTAATATTTCTTCTATTTATATAGTTTAAAATTAAAACATTACATTTTCATTGTAATAATAAAATATATATATTTTTATAAATATATATATATATAATTAATAATTAATTATTTTCTTATTTAAAGATTTATCAATCACCCTAATATCTTCAATATTATACTCTTAAATTAAGCTATTTAAATTTATAATATCAATATAAAAATAACAATTATTATTCATAAAACAAATCTAAATAAAAAAATCTTAAAATTATTCAATTGATAAACATAAAAAATAACAGAATAATTTTTAATAATATTATAAATACCTTGTCTCTTATAAATTTCTCCTCAACCTATATCAATATTTTTTAATAATTTTTGACCTAAAATTAATAAACTATAATTTATTATATAAGTTGATAAACCAGGTAAAAATCATATTATTGTTAAAAAAATTCTTAAATTATAAGTTATTAAAAATTTATTAATAGAATAAATTCCTATTCTACTAATAATATAACCTATTAACATACCCACTAATCTCACATAAATTACTATTATTTTTATATTAAAAGAAAGATAAATCATATAAGGATAAGAAAAAATTATTCATCTTAAAAATCTACCAGAAACTAATCTCATAAATAATAATAAAAATATACCTTTTAATATAATAAAATCTTCATCATATAAATTATAAATAGACAATAAATTAAAATCATTAACTATTAAATATATTAATAAACGAATAGTATAAAATATAGTTAATCCAGTAGAAATATAATATAAATAATAAACAAATAAATTTAAATTTCTCATACTAACAACTTCTAAAATCATATCCTTAGAATAAAATCCAGCTAAAAAAGGAATCCCACATAAAGCTAAATTAGAAATATTTATACATAAAGAAGTTAAAGGAATATATAAACTAATTCCCCCTATTAAACGAATATCTTGATTATCTATTATTATATGAATAATTACCCCAGCACATATAAATAATAAAGCTTTAAATATAGCATGAGTTAATAAATGAAAAAAAGCTAAATCTCCATAACCTATTCTTAAAATTCTTATTATTAACCCTAATTGTCTTAATGTAGAAAGAGCAATAATTTTCTTTAAATCAAATTCATAATTAGCACAAATTCCAGCTATAAATATAGTTAAACCAGATAATAATAACAATAACTTAAAAAAAAATATATCAACTAATAAATTATTAAAACGAATTAATAAATAAACTCCAGCAGTAACTAAAGTAGAAGAATGTACTAAAGCAGAAACTGGAGTAGGAGCAGCTATAGCAGCAGGTAATCAAGATCTAAAAGGAATTTGAGCTCTCTTAGTTATAGCAGCTAAAATAACTAACATACCAATAACCTTTATAGAATAATCATTAGATATAAAATCCAAATAAAAAATATAATTTCAACTACCATAATTTACTATTCATGAAATCAATATTAAAATTATTACATCACCAATTCGATTAGATAAAGCCGTTAATATACCAGCATTATAAGATTTAATATTTTGATAATAAATAATTAAACAATAAGAAACTAAACCTAAACCATCCCAACCTAAAAAAATTCTAATTATATTAGGTCTAATAATTAATAAAATCATTGAAAAAACAAATAATAAAACTAAGATAATAAAACGATTTAAATTTAATTCTGAACTTATATATCTTTTTCTATAAAAAATTACCGAAGAAGAAATTAAAGAAACAAATATCATAAATAATAAAGATATTCAATCTAATAAAATTGATATAACAATATTTATAGAATTAAAAGAAATAATATCCCACTCTAATAAAATTACTATATTATTTATAATAAAATAAATTATCATAAAAAAATTAATTAATATAAAAAAAAATAAAAAAAAAAATCTAATAAAACATAAAGAATATTTATTAATAACTTAAAATGACTACTATCTCACATTTTTGACACCACAAATCAATATTTTATTTAAATTATTTAAGTAAAATCAAATTATTCTATAATCAATTTTTAAAACTAATATATTTAAAGGTAATCAATGTAATATTAACATTAAATATTCCCGTGATACACCTCTATAAAATCTATAAATTCCTAAATTATATTTTCCATGTTGAGTATAAGAAAATAAATATAATCTATATCCAGCACTAAAAAAAGAAACCCCTATTAATATAATTATTCTAAGTCAAGATCATCTTACTAATCTATTAATTAATCTAATTTCCCCTATTAAATTTAATGAAGGTGGGGCAGCTATATTTGAAGATATAAATAAAAACCATCATATTCTTATTGAAGGCATAAAATTTATTATCCCCTTATTTAAAAATAATCTTCGTCTTCCTAAACGCTCATAACTAATATTAGATAAACAAAATATTCCAGAGGAACATAACCCATGACCAATTATTAAAATATAAGCTCCAATAAAACCTCAATAATTTATTGTTATAATACCCCCAATTACTATTCTTATATGTGCAACTGAAGAATAAGCAATTAAAGACTTTATATCAACTTGACAAAAACACTTTAATCTAATATATAAACCCCCAATTAATCTAATCACAATTCAAATAAATCCTATTTTAAAATTGATTTTTTGTAAAATAATTAAAATTCGTAATAAACCATACCCACCTAATTTTAATATAATAGCAGCTAAAATTATCGAACCAGAAACAGGGGCTTCAACATGAGCTTTTGGTAATCATAAATGAGTAAAATATATAGGTATTTTAACTAAAAAAGCTATTACTATTCTTAAATATAATAATAATATATTATAATCATAAAATTTTATAAAATATATTATTATTCTTCTTATCTTCTCATAAATAAAAAAAATCCCTAATAATAAAGGTAAAGAAACAAAAAGAGTATAAAATAATAAATATATTCCAGCTTGAATCCGTTCCGGTTGATACCCCCAACCAATAATTAACATTAAAGTAGGAATTAATCTCCCCTCAAAAAATAAATAAAATATAAATAAATTTATTACTCTAAAAGTTAAATATAATATAATTAACAATATAACAATATTTAATAAAAAAAAATTATCATAAAACTTTCTTTTATATAAACTTTCTCTTGCTATAATTATTAATCTTCTAATTCAAATTCTTAATAAAATTAAACCATAAGAAATTAAATCACACCCTAATATATAACTTAAATTAGAAAAATTTATAATATTTAAAGTTAAATTTATAAATATTAATATTATTATTATTATTATCAACTGAACCATTCAAAATATATTTTTTTTAAAACATAAAGGAATTATAAATAAAGATATAAATAAAAACTTTATCATTTAAATTAAATTATATCTTTGAAAATAATCATTACCATGAGTTCGAATTATAGAAACTAAAATAGAAAGACCTAAAGCTCCCTCACACACTGAAAAAACTAAAAAAACTATTAATATATATATATTATAATCTAACATTATTAAATATATTAATAAAAAAAAAAAAATTCTTAAAACTATAAATTCTAATCTTAATAATACAATTAATAAATGTTTATGTTTAGAAACAAAAATCATATTACCAAATAAAAATATTAAAAAAATAACTAATCATATATTTATTATCATTTGTTTTTATAGTTTAACAAAAACCTTGGTCTTGTAAATCAAAAATAAGAAAATTCTTTAAAAACATCAAAGAAAAAGAATATCTTTATCTATAATCTCCAAAATTATTATTTTAATTAAACTATTCTTTGATATCATTAAAATATTTTTATCTTTATCATTAATTTCTACATCAATTTTTATATTTTTCTTAAATCATCCATTTTCAATAGGATTAATAATCTTAATTCAAACTCTTTTTATATGTATATTATCAAGAATATTAATTAATACTTATTGATTTTCTTATATTTTATTTTTAATTTTTTTAGGTGGATTATTAGTATTATTTATTTATGTTTCAAGAGTTGCATCAAATGAATTATTTAAAATTTCACCATTTAATAAAAGATTTTTTTTTTTATTATTAACTTTATTAATTATTAGATTTTTTTTCAAAAATAATTTATTTTGAATAAATTTTTCATTTAATGATGAAATAAATAATTTTTTTAATTTATTTTTATTTTTTAATAATGAATTTAATTTTAACTTATCTAAATTATATGATGAACAAACTTATATATTAACTATAATAATAATTATTTATTTATTTATTGCTCTTATTGCAGTAGTAAAAATTACTAATATTTTTTTTGGTCCTTTACGATCCTGTATTTAATTAATCTTAATAATATTATTAATAATTATATCAACATATACTAATGATAAATATATTTAAACCTATTCGAAAATCTCACCCTATTATTAAAATTATTAATAATTCATTAATTGATCTTCCATCCCCATCTAATATTTCCTCATGATGAAACTTTGGATCACTTTTAGCTTTATGTTTAATAATTCAAATTATTACAGGATTATTCCTAACTATATACTATACAGCTAATATTGAAATAGCTTTTTATAGTGTAAATTATATTTGTCGAAATGTTAATTACGGTTGATTAATTCGAACCCTGCATGCAAATGGAGCATCATTTTTTTTTATTTGTATTTATTTACATATTGGACGAGGAATTTATTATGAATCTTTTAATTTAATATATACATGAATAGTTGGGGTAATTATTTTATTCTTATTAATAGCTACCGCATTTATAGGATATGTTTTACCCTGAGGACAAATATCATTTTGAGGAGCAACAGTTATTACTAACTTACTTTCAGCTATCCCATATTTAGGAACTATATTAGTAAATTGAATTTGAGGAGGTTTTGCTGTAGATAATGCAACATTAACTCGATTTTATACATTTCATTTTTTATTTCCATTTATTATTATAATATTAACAATAATCCACCTATTATTTTTACATCAAACAGGATCAAATAATCCACTTGGAATTAATAGTAATTTAGATAAAATCCCATTCCACCCATTTTTTACATTTAAAGACTTAATTGGATTTATTATTTTAATTTTATTATTAACCTTACTTTCCCTTATTAATCCTTATTTATTGGGGGATCCAGATAATTTTATTCCAGCTAATCCTTTAGTTACACCCATTCATATTCAACCTGAATGATATTTTCTATTTGCCTATGCAATTTTACGATCAATTCCTAATAAATTAGGAGGAGTTATTGCTCTAGTAATATCAATTTTAATTTTAATTATTTTACCATTTACCTTTAATAAAAAAATTCAAGGAATTCAATTTTACCCCTTAAACCAAATTTTATTTTGATTTTTAGTCACAATTATTATATTATTAACTTGAATCGGTGCACGATCAGTTGAAACCCCATATATTATTACTGGACAAATTCTAACAATTTTATATTTTTCATATTTTATTATTAACCCTATTTTAAATAAAATATGAGATAATTTAATTTTTAATAACTAATTAATGAGCTTGTTATAAGCATTTGTTTTGAAAACTTAAGAAAGAATAATTATTCTATTAATTTATACTAAAATTATTTAATAACTTAAAAATAATTTTAAACCTATAAAAAATAATAAAAAATTTAAAGAAATAGGTAAATATCTTTTTCAACATAAATATATTAACTTATCATAACGATAACGAGGTAATGTCCCACGAACTCAAATAAAAAAAAAAGATAAAAAAACTAACTTAAAATAAAAAATTAAAGTTAAATCATACCCCCCCATATATATAATAACAAATAATAAACTCATAAATAAAATTCTAGAATATTCAGATAAAAAAATTAAAGCAAACCCACCTCTTCTATACTCAATATTAAATCCAGAAACTAACTCTCTTTCCCCCTCAGCAAAATCAAAAGGAGTACGATTAGTTTCAGCTATTAATGAAGATAAAAAACATAATCTTAAAGGTAATATTAAAAATATAAATCAAACCATAATTTGATAATTAAAAAACTTTATTAAATTAAAATCTATAATTAAAATAATTCTAGATATTATAATTAAAGATATTCTCACCTCATAAGAAATAGTTTGAGCTACTGCTCGTAACCCACCTAATAAAGAATAATTTGAATTTGAAGATCAACCAGCAACTATTAATGTATAAACCCCAATTCTAGTACAACACAAAAAAAATAAAATACCTAAATTAAATATAATTATATTAAATATATAAGGAATTAATATTCAAATTATTAAAGATAAAATAAATCTTATAACAGGAGAAAAATAATAAACCATATAATTTGAATAATTTAAATAAACTTGTTCTTTAGAAAATAATTTAATTGCATCACAAAAAGGTTGTAATAAACCTATATAACCTATTTTATTAGGACCCTTACGAATTTGAATATAACCCAATACTTTACGCTCTAATAAAGTCAAAAAAGCAACCCCAATTAATACCCCAATAATTAAAATCAATATACCAATTATAATATTTAATAAATCTAATAATATCATATACTATTTATATATTAAATATAATATATATATATGAATTCTAAAATCATTACAATTTTCTGCCAAAATAGTTTTATTTTATATATTATATTATTAATATTCATTTTAATTAAAATTATTTTAAATATTTGATCCTTTCGTACTAAAATATTTTTTTTTATTAAAGATAGAAACCAACCTGGCTTACACCGGTTTGAACTCAGATCATGTAAGATTTTAATGATCGAACAGATCAAAATTTTAAACTTTTGCATTTAAATTTTATCTTAATCCAACATCGAGGTCGCAAACTTTTTTTTTTATTTGTACTAAAAAAAAATATTACGCTGTTATCCCTAAGGTAATTTTTTCTTTTAATCACTATAAATGGATCAATTATTCATTTATTTATGTTTATTTTTAAAAAAAGTTTATTAAATTTTTCTATCACCCCAATACAATATTTTATTTAATTAATATATTTAATTATATATTTAAAATTAAATAAATAAAATATAAAACTCTATAGGGTCTTCTCGTCTTTTAACTTTATTTTAGCTTTTTAACTAAAAAATTAATTTCTAAACATAAATCAGAGACAGTTTATATTTCATCAAATCTTTCATACAAGTCTTCAATTAAAAGACTAATGATTATGCTACCTTTGTACAGTCAATATACTGCAGCCCTTTAATATTTATATCAGTGGGCAGATTAGACTTTAAATTATTAACAAAAAGACATGTTTTTGATAAACAAGTGAATATAAATTTTTGCCGAATTCCTTTAATTTAATTATTTATAAATTTTATTTTATTTATTATATTATACTAATTTTATCATTATTTCTAATTTTATTAAATTATAAATTATTTTTTCATAAAAATTTAAATTTTTTTATTTTAAATTTTATTTTAAATAAAATTTTTTATAGTAAATTATAATTTTTAAACAATATAAATTTTAAAAATTTTAATTTTAATTTTAATTTAATTATAAATTTTTAATTTAAAGCTTATCCCCTAAAATATTAAATTTTAAATTTTTATAATTAATTAATTAATTATAAAATTATTTAAATTTAAAATTAAATTTTTTTCTGAAAAAACTAGATATATTTAAAAACGATTAACATTTCATTTCTAATTAATTATTAAAAATAATTATTCAACATTAACTTTATTAATTAATTAACTCTTTTAAATTCGAGATTTATTTAAATAAATTATTATTATTTAATAAACTCTGATACACAAGATACAATAAATTAAATTTACTTTATTATTAATTTTATTTCATTTATTTATAAATTCCTTTACAGTAATATTTAACTATAAAAATATTAATTTTTTCTATTAAAAATACTTAAACCCCCATTTTTCTTTTTAATATTAAAATTTTTTTTATTAAACTTAAATTTTTAATTTTCCCCCTCAAATTAATTAATGTTTTAATTTCTTTTCAATGTAAATGAAATACTTATACAAGCTCTAATTTGATCTTTCTAGAAACACTTTCCAGTACCTCTACTTTGTTACGACTTATTTCAATTTTTAAATGAAAGTGACGGGCAATATGTACATATTTTAATTTTTAATCATTTTAATAAACTAATTAAAATTACATTTAAATCCACCTTCAAATTTTTATTACAATAAAATTATCCATTTAAATATATTTAATGTAATCCATCATATTCTTAATTATATTCTGCATCTTGATCTGATTTAATTTTTAATTTTAATTTTTAAATATTATTTTTCCTAAAAAATATTTTTTTAACAATGATATACAAAATTATAAATTAAGTAAATTTATTCGTGGATTATCAATTATTAGACAGATTCCTCTAAATGAACTAAAATACCGCCATATTATTTAAGTTTCAATAAATTATTATTTACTATTTTAGTATTATAAATTAAATTTTTAATAATAGGGTATCTAATCCTAGTTTATATTAAAATTTACTAAATCATAATTTTTAAATAAAATTTAATTAAATTAAAATTTCACTTAATAATTTAATATTTAATTTAATAATTTAATTATTTATTATAAACTGAAATAATTTAATTTAACTTTTGTTTAACCGCAACTGCTGGCACAAAATTAGTTATTAATTTTTATATTACTAAATCTTAATTTCTTAAATTTTTAATATTAATTACTACTAAATTAAATTAATTATTATTTAAATAATTAAAATTATATACTAAAATTTATATGTAAAATAAATTTATAATAAATTTCCAAAAACATAATTATTTTATTATATATACAAAAATTTCACATAGATTTTTTTTTTTTTTTTTTTTATATTATATATTTAATATAAATTAATAAATTTTTATTACTTCTCTTATTTTTTTTTTTATAATATTCATATTAAAAATTAATATCATTATAATCCTAATACAGATCATTTAAATAACAATTAATTATTTATTTTTAAAATATATTAAATTTTATTTAATATATTTTTTTATTTAATATTATATTAAATGATTTAATATATTATAAAATTATATTATATAATATAATATAATATAATATAATATATAAACCATTCTTAATAATTTTTATAATAAATAAAAAAAAATAAATAA